AATCACGATGGTATTTTCTTGTTCCTGAATGGGTCTCTTTCATCTTTTTAGGTCTATGCTCTACTCCGGGTAAAGATCTGCCCGATTTGGATTTGCACATATAGGACAAATCTTCCCATCACCATTTCTTTTTGTTATGACTTTACAAATAACAAACAGCAATCATTTATGATACATGTAGTAATCATAGATATATTACCAATTGGGTTTTTTCTAAACGGAGCCTGGATACTTCATTTTTAGTCCAACCAAAGCCAACCATAAATTATTCTAATTGATAATAGTACTATGAATCTCCCCAAAGAATGCATCTAATTGCACTTCACGCTCCAATTTTTTGATGATTCAATTTCTCTTTCTTGGGCGAAACAGAGGATATCTCGATCGGGGGAGAGAACGGGGAAATCCCATATGACCCAATATATCTGACAAGTCGCACTATACGTCAACCCAAGATGCATCTTCCTCTCCAGGACTGCGGAAAGGTACTTTTGGAACACCAATAGGCATGAATTGAAAGAAAAAAGAACTAAATACTATATTTCACTTTGATGTGGAAACGTAACAATATGGTTTTATTGTCTTTATAATATTGGCTTTATCATATTTATTTTATCCATAAATTAGAAAAATTTAGAAAGAAAGACAAAATAAATAAAGGAAAATTTTTACGAATAAGTCCTTCTAATGATAAACATTTACTCATAGAAAATGGTACCAACCCCCCATTGCGTATTGGTACTTATCGAGTATAGAATAAATCTGCTTCTCTTTGTTCCTACGAACAGAATTATTCCATTATTACAAACAGAATAGAATAAATAGTAACCTAGCCCTTCTTAGGAAATAATCCACCGAACAAGGGAGGTCCATAGGATAGTCATAGTATAGTTTTTTTCAATGCAATAAAGTTACGTAGTGTCTATTTTTCTTTGATAAAGGGGTATTTTCCATGGGTTTGCCTTGGTATCGTGTTCATACCGTTGTATTGAATGATCCCGGCCGGTTGCTTTCCGTTCATATAATGCATACAGCTCTGGTTGCTGGTTGGGCGGGCTCGATGGCTCTGTATGAATTAGCAGTTTTTGATCCTTCTGACCCTGTTCTTGATCCAATGTGGAGACAGGGTATGTTCGTTATTCCCTTCATGACTCGGTTAGGAATAACCAATTCATGGGGAGGTTGGAGTATCACAGGAGGGACTGTAACGAATCCGGGAATTTGGAGTTACGAAGGTGTAGCTGGGGCACATATTGTGTTTTCTGGCTTATGCTTTTTGGCAGCTATCTGGCATTGGGTCTATTGGGATCTAGAAATATTTTGTGATGAACGGACAGGAAAACCTTCTTTGGATTTGCCCAAGATCTTTGGAATTCATTTATTTCTCTCCGGGGTGGCTTGCTTTGGTTTTGGTGCATTTCATGTAACAGGCTTGTATGGTCCCGGAATATGGGTGTCCGATCCTTATGGACTAACGGGAAAAGTACAACCTGTAAATCCGTCGTGGGGCGTGGAAGGGTTTGATCCTTTTGTTCCGGGAGGAATAGCTTCTCATCATATTGCAGCAGGTACATTGGGCATATTAGCGGGTTTATTCCATCTTAGCGTCCGACCGCCACAACGTCTATACAAAGGATTGCGTATGGGAAATATTGAAACCGTACTTTCCAGTAGTATCGCAGCTGTCTTTTTTGCAGCTTTTGTTGTTGCTGGAACTATGTGGTATGGTTCAGCAACTACCCCCATCGAATTATTTGGCCCGACTCGCTATCAATGGGATCAGGGTTACTTCCAGCAAGAGATATATCGAAGAATTAGCGCTGGGCTAGCCGAAAATCAAAGTTTATCAGAAGCCTGGTCTAAAATTCCTGAAAAATTAGCTTTTTATGATTATATCGGCAATAATCCGGCAAAAGGAGGATTATTCAGGGCAGGCTCAATGGATAACGGAGATGGAATAGCGGTTGGATGGTTAGGACACCCTATCTTTAGAGATAAAGAAGGCCGTGAGCTTTTTGTACGTCGTATGCCTACTTTTTTTGAAACATTTCCAGTCGTTTTGGTAGACGGCGATGGAATTGTTAGAGCTGATGTTCCTTTTAGAAGGGCAGAATCGAAGTATAGTGTTGAACAAGTAGGTGTAACCGTTGAGTTCTACGGTGGTGAACTCAATGGAGTCAGTTATAGTGATCCTGCTACTGTGAAAAAATATGCTAGACGCGCTCAATTGGGTGAAATTTTTGAATTAGATCGTGCGACTTTGAAATCCGATGGTGTTTTTCGTAGCAGTCCAAGGGGTTGGTTTACTTTTGGGCATGCTTCGTTTGCTTTGCTCTTCTTCTTCGGGCACATTTGGCATGGTGCTAGAACCTTGTTCAGAGATGTTTTTGCTGGTATTGACCCAGATTTGGATGCTCAAGTAGAGTTTGGAGCATTCCAAAAACTTGGGGATCCAACTACAAGAAGACAGCCAGTCTGATACAGGACTGCTTTGGTATCT